GGAGAATATCCAACAATAGCTTCCATTGAATGAATAATAGATCCGGATCCTAAGAACAACAATGCTTTTGAATAAGCATGGGTAATCAAATGGAATAGAGCGGCTCTATAGGAGCCCATACCTAGAGCTAACATCATATAACCCAATTGAGACATTGTAGAATAGGCCAAATTTCTCTTAATATCTTTTTGAGCAATAGCTAAAGTAGCTCCCAATACTAATGTTATTATACCTATGAAAGCTATTCCATTCATTATGGGGGGTATTAGTATGAAAAAAGGAAGAAGTCGAGCTACAAGAAAAATGCCCGCCGCTACCATAGTAGCAGCATGTATAAGAGCGGAAATGGGAGTAGGTCCTTCCATAGCATCTGGTAACCATACATGAAGGGGGAATTGGGCAGATTTAGCAACAGAACCACAAAATAACAATAGAGCACACAAAGTAACAAAAAAAACATTAACGTCATTATTATAAATCAAGTTATTGAGTATTTGAAACAAATCCCGAAATTCCAAACTACCCGTTATCCAATAAAGACCCAAAATTCCTAATAATAAACCAAAATCCCCGATACGATTAGTTACAAACGCCTTTTGACAAGCATTTGCTGCAATAGGACGTGTGAACCAAAAACCAATTAATAAGTCACAATTATAGAATTATTGTTCATCAATGGTAATTGTTTCATATAAAAAAATTATTTTAATATTAGATATGATAGTATACTTTGGCAATTGAAGAAAGCCTCAAATCAGAAACACTTATGTTCAGGAACTTTGAACCTTCATGATTGAACAACAAAAAGGAGACTGATTTTGTTTTATCTACCATTCTTATATGAATATTATACCTAAAGATGAATTAATCATATCACTTCACAAACTTAGAAAAAAGAGAGAATACTTGATTAGTAAAATTCAAAGTAGTGGAAACCGTATTTGAATTCATTACCTTGGTGTAAATATAGAGTAATCAATTTCACACCTTTTGCAGTATAGTTTACGATCTTTCTCTTGTAATCCACTAAAACACCTCTTACATGAACAATACTACTAATTGTATTCTATCTCAATCTCTTTCACCGTTCCAAGAGTCATAAAAACTCCACCGTAATTGCATTTACTAAAACAAATCGTGAAATAGGTTAAGCTAAGAAGAGTAGGTTAAACATAAAAAATACTGATACAAAATAGTTCATGATCTACAAATCAATATATATAGTTTCGCAAACATAATCACGGTTCAATTGATTTCTGATTGATGAAATATTCCTTATACTTTTTAATTATATATTTATTATTTAGTTGATTCATATATTAATTGATATAATATGCTATATTTTTTAATTGATTTCTGATTGATCTAATAATAATATTTGTTACATTTTTAAATCATTTATGATAACAAATCCCGAAATTCCAAACTACCCGTTATCCAATAAAGACCCAAAATTCCTAATAATAAACCAAAATCCCCGATACGATTAGTTACAAACGCCTTTTGACAAGCATTTGCTGCAATAGGACGTGTGAACCAAAAACCAATTAATAGATAAGAACACATTCCAACCAATTCCCAAAAAATATAAATTTGTATCAAATTAGAACTGGTAACTAATCCCAACATTGAAGTATTAAAAAAACTCATATAAGCAAAAAATCTCAAATATCCTTGATCATGAGACATATAATTATCACTATAAATAAGAACCAAAATGCCAACAGTAGTGATTAATATTAACATAATAGAGGTAAGTGAATCGATCAAGTAACCAAACTCTAAAGAAAGATCATTATTTATAGTCCAAGACCACACATATTGATAGATAGAACTCTTATTGTTATTGATTTGATCAATCGACAGATCGACCGAAAAGAGCATAACTATACCTAACAAAAAAATACTCGGAAAAGCCCACATACGGCGAAGATTTTTTGTTGCGCTGGGAAAAAGTAGAAGTACCACCCCTATCAACATAGGAACTGGAAGTGGAATAAAAGGTATGATCCATGAAGATTGATGTGTATATTCCATACAAAAAAAAAAGAAAAAAAAAAGTTGTATTTGTAATGAGTTTTGTTTCTTATTCGCCGGTTTAATCTATTTTGTAAAGGGTTCAGTTAATAAAAAAGAGTGAACAACGTGAACATATAAATAGAATTTTATATTCTTCTGAATCTTTGCACAATACTTCCAATATTGAAAAGTAAAAATGTAAAAACGGTCCAATAAAAAAAATTCCTAGTGAAAAATAAACTTTATTTTTAGTAATATTTTTGACTATTAATAAATAAAAAAATAACTAATAATAATCTTTATTAAAATTCTCATAAAAACCAAATTTGTCAAATAAGAATCTCATTTTTTTATTTGACAATTATACAACTTTTCTATAGAGCGCGTATCAAAAATTGTACCAAAACTTAGAACATTCGTTTATTTTTATATGTATAAAAAGTTATTATATGACATAACTAAATAAAATAAGAATTTTTTTCTTTTATTTCTATTCAGAAGCATTCGTTTAGTTTCGAACTTATTTATTTTTTACATTACAATACAACTATGTTTGGCAAAATTTTTGAAAAAGTGTTATAGTTATAATATTCAATGTTTTACTTTAGATAGACAAAAAGGGATAAGATATATGGCAAATTAATAAAAGAACAATAAGTTTTCATTTACAGAAATACGGAAAAGAGGATATGTCTTTCACATGACCTGTAGCAATGGAAAAAAAAAGAATATTAGTTGGATGGCAGTTCCAAAGAAACGCACTTCTAGATCAAAAAAAAAAATCCGGAAAAACGTTTGGAAAAAGCGAGGATATTGGACAGCATTGAAAGCTTTTTCATTAGCGCAATCAATTTCTACAGGGAATTCAAAAAGTTTTTTTGTATAACAAATACAAACGTTGGGAAAATCTAAATTAGCTGGATTCAAGGAATATTCTCTAATATTGAATTGCTTTTTTTTTTTTATATTTAATAAATTAATTAATAAATTCAATTAAAAATGGATTTTTTAACTCAGATATCTTTATTAACTCATATATATCTATTTTAGAATAAGAAAAAAAATCCTTTGAATGTAATACTAAATTGGTGAATATATATAATTATATAAATAATAAATAAGAAAAATTTAAAATAAGAATAAAGAATATATATAATAATAAATATATAGAAAGAATAAATAAAAAGAATCTAATAATAATTTAATAAATTATTCATTAAAATAATAAATAATAAATTCAGATAATAAATAATTCATTAAAAACTACAAAAGAGCAAATTTTTTGTTCCATTTCCAGATTCAAGTCAGAATTATCTAGTTCCAACAATGCTTGTTTTTGAAAACAGAGAATAAACTACAAAAAACCATTCCTCGTTGTTAAATATTAAAGCAGAAACTCGAAACAAAAAAAACGACAATAAGAATTTGTATTGAAATTGAACCATTCTAATGAAAATCAAATATAAAAATATATATTTATAAATATTTATATAATATTTCTATATATATTATTATTTATATATTTCTATCTAAATTCCATTATTTAGATAGAAATCTATTCTATATTTAAATAGAATAATAATAAAATTATATAGAATAATAATATTATAGAATAAAAATAATAATAATATTATAAAAAAGATAATAATCTAATAATCTAATCCATTTTATTTTTTTTTTCTTTTTTTATATATTTTATATTTATATATATAATCTTATATATATAAATATAATCCATTTTTTTTTTAAACTTATTCAATTCAAATAATTATAATAGAATTCCTTTCATTCTTTAATGTTTATTTTATTAAAAAAATATAAAATTTAATTTTTATCGATTCTTTCAATCTCGACGATTGAGAAAAAATCGGTTATTATGATTTCGAGTAAGCCGCTATGGTGAAATTGGTAGACACGCTGCTCTTAGGAAGCAGTGCTAGAGCATCTCGGTTCGAGTCCGAGTGGCGGCATGGCATCTTATCTTCTAAAAGAGTAAGTCCTATAATGAATTAAATTTCCGATTTCTTGTTCTAGTATTAGTATTCAGACACTCTTTTTCATTTTTTTTTATGATACTTTCAACTTTAGAGCATATATTAACTCATATATCGTTTTCGGTCGTATCAATTTTAATTTCAACTCATTTGATAACCTTATTAGTCAATGAAATCTTAGGATTATATGATTCGTCCAAAAATGGTATGATAATAACCTTTTTCTGTATAACGGGATTGTTAGTTACTCGCTGGATTTTTTCGGGCCATTTACCATTTAGTGATTTGTATGAATCATTAATCTTCCTTTCCTGGGGTTTTTCCATTTTTCATATAATTTTATGTTTTAAAAAAAAGAAAAACGATTTAAGTACAATAATCGCACCAAGTGTTATTTTTACCCAAGGCTTTGCTACTTCGGGTATTTTAACCGAAATGCATCAATCTGCAATATTAGTACCCGCTTTACAATCTCATTGGTTAATGATGCACGTAAGTATGATGATATTTGGCTATGCAGCTCTTTTATGTGGATCGTTATTATCAGTAGCCATTTTAATTATTACATTTCGAGAAGTCATACAAATTTTTGGTAAAAGCAATGATTTCTATTTTTTAAATCAATCATTTTCTTTTGCTGAGATCAAATACATGAATATGAATGAAAGAAACAATGTTTTAGAAAAAACGTATTTTTCTTCTTCTAGAAATTATTACAGGTCTCAGTTTATTCAACAATTGGATCGTTGGAGTTATCGTATTATTAGTCTGGGTTTTATCTTCTTAACGATAGGTATTCTTTCAGGAGCAGTATGGGCTAATGAGGCATGGGGGTCATATTGGAATTGGGATCCAAAGGAAACTTGGGCCTTTATTACTTGGACCATATTTGCGATTTTTTTACATACTAGAAAAAATAAAAAATTGGAAGGTGTAAATTCTTCAATAGCGGCCTCTCTGGGCTTTTTTATAATTTGGATATGTTATTTGGGGATCAATCTATTAGGTATAGGATTACACAGTTATGGTTCATTTCCATCTAATTGAATTAAAGTGACTAAAGGACCTGACAAATAAATAAAGCATATATATAAGAAATTTGATTATAGGTATATTAAGAAATTTGATTATAAATATATAAATAGAAAAATAAATATCGAAATATACAGAAACTTCGAATAAAATAAATCGTCGAGAACCCTTTAAATCAAGTAATGTAATGATTCAAGGGGTTCTCACAAACAATAAACATATTCGATTACATTTTTTCTTATTATGGTTTTTTTCTTTTTGATTTTGGGTTTTATTAATTTATTCACGAGAAAACTTTTTAGAAAAAAGTCGATAGAATGGCTTCAACCTTCTCAACCGAGAATGATAAAATGAAATCTGGATAAATACCAATACCTATAACGGGTATAAGGATAGAAATCGAAATAAAAAATTCTCGCGGCCCAGAATCAAAAAAATACGAGTTTGGTGTATTAAAAAGCTTGTATCCATAGAACATCTGTCGTAACATGGATAATGAATAAATAGGAGTTAATATTATTCCAATTGCTGTTACAAAAGTTATTAGTATTTTTGTCATTAAAAGATATTTTTGGCTGGTAATTATTCCCCAAAAAACTATCAATTCTGCAACAAAACTGCTCATGCCCGGCAATGCAAGGGAAGCCATCGATAAGATACTGAAAACCGTGAATATTTTTGGCATTGGAATAGCCATTCCGCCCATTTCGTCAAGATAAAGAAGACGTAGTCTATCATAACTAGTTCCCGCCAAGAAAAAAAGCGCAGCGCCAATAAATCCATGAGATATTATTTGTAAAATGGCCCCATTGAGCCCCGTATCGCTTATGGAACCAATTCCAATAATTATGAAACCCATATGAGATACCGAGGAATAAGCTATTCTTTTTTTTAAATTACGTTGACCAAAAGATGTTGAAGCTGCATAGATTATTTGAATTGAACCTAATATCATTAACCAAGGGGAAAATATAGAATGAGCGTGGGGTAATAATTCCATATTAATTCGAACCAATCCATATGCTCCCATTTTTAATAAGATTCCGGCTAAAAGCATACAAGTGCTGTAATGTGCCTCTCCGTGGGTGTCTGGTAACCATGTATGTAAGGGTATAATCGGCAATTTGACAGCAAAAGTCAAAAGAAATCCCATATAGAATATTAGTTCGAGCGCCGCGGGATACGATTGATTAGTTAATGTTTCCAAATTTAATGTCGGTTCATTAGAAGCATAGAAACCGATACCTAGAATTCCCATTAATAAAAAAACAGAACTTCCCGCAGTGTATAAAATAAACTTTGTAGCGGAATACAAACGTTTTTTCCCCCCCCACATGGATAAAAGTATATAAACTGGAATTAATTCTAATTCCCACATGATGAAAAAAAGTAAAATGTCTCGAGAAGAAAATGGTCCTATTTGACCACTATACATTGCTAACATCAGGAAATGGAATAATCGGGATTCTCGAGTAACTGGCTGAGCCGCTAAAGTGGCTATAGTGGTAATAAATCCCGTCAGTAAAATAGGTCCTATAGAGAGTCCATCTATTCCGATTCTCCAGTAAAAATCAAAAAAATTTATCCATTTATAATTTTCCGTAAGTTGGATTAATGGATCATCCAATTGGAAATGATAACAAAATGCATAGGTTGTTAGAAGGAGATCGATTAAGCATATACAAATCGTATACCACTTAATTACCTTATTTCCTCGATGAGGAAATAAGAAGATTAAGGAACCTCCGGCTATAGGCAAAAGTACAACTATTGTTAACCAAGGAAAATAATTCGTGATAAAAATAAGATACACTTGGACCAGAAAAACCCGCGCTCAAAACAGAAGAATATTAATATTCTTCTGTTTTGAGCGCGGGTTTTTGCCAGTAAAAAAACGTATTCTCGTGGTGTTTGTTTTTTGAAAGGTATCAATAAGCTAGACCCATGCTTCGAGTTGTTTCATGCCATAAATAAACTCGAACACTTAAGAAATCCGTCGGACAGGCGGATTCACACCTCTTACAACCAACACAGTCCTCTGTTCTTGGGGCAGAAGCAATTTGCTTAGCTTTACACCCATCCCAAGGTATCATTTCTAATACATCTGTGGGGCAGGCTCGCACACATTGAGTACATCCTATACATGTATCATAAATCTTTACTGAATGTGACATTGGATCTAGAGTTTTTTTTTTAACATCAAAAATTGAAAATTTTCGATCTAGTAAACTCGTAAATGAATCATATATTTAGACACCAGATGAATCAACGATTTACCAGAATTTTTAAACTTAACTTAAAAAAATCGACTTCCGGGTCAATTCATAAGAGGAGAAGAGGACCAAGATACTTTGATTTCTTACGTTTTTGCAAACATGCAAATCAAAATTGATGAATATTACACTATTCTAAATTCTAATTATTATTTTATTAATATTAATAATGATGAATACTATTTATTCAACAAATTAGATTGATTGATACGAGTTGATTTTCTGTTACGATAAATTGAAGAAACAATAGCCAGTCCGATAGCTGCTTCAGCGGCTGCAATAGCAATAACAAAAATAGAAAAAATATTTCCTTTTAATTGGCGACTATCAAAGAAATCAGAAAAGGTTACGAAATTTATATTCACTGCATTCAGTATAAGTTCAAGACACATAAGGGCTCTAACCATATTTCGGCTCGTGATCAATCCATAGATACCAATAGAAAATAAATAGGCACTCAAAACAAGTACATGTTCGAGCATCATTAACCAACTCCTTATCAATTTTTATTCATTTTAATATAATATGAACAACAATTCAACGGATTCAATTGACTAAAGAATATAAAAAAGTCTGGAACAAAAGAATATATTGCCAAAAAAATGATTTTATATATAAACACTTTTTTTTCCATTCACATAGAATTCAACAGAAAAAAATGGAAAAAAATAAATTTTTTTTTATTGCTAGTTCGAAATATTTCTTATTGGCGAGCCACGACAATTGCACCTATCAAAGCAGCTAAGAGAATTATGGAAATTAGTTCAAATGGAAGAAAAAAATCTGTTGATAAATGAATTCCAATTTGTTGACTAGTACTTATCAAATCTTGCTCTATAATCTGATTTGATCTTGTAGTCCAAATAATCCCGTACCATGATGTATCTGGGATAGTAGTTATTAGTGAAATAAGAATACTTGTACAAACCATCAAAGTAATTCCACCCCCAACGGTCAAAAGATGAGAATCTTGGTAATATTCCGAACCATTCATGAACATCACAGCAAATAGGATTAAAACATTTATAGCTCCCACGTAGATAAGTAGTTGTGCGGCAGCTACAAAATGGGAATTTGATAAAATGTAGAATAAAGATATACAACCAAGAACCAGTCCCAAGGAAAAAGCAGAAAAAATTGGATTGGTAAAAAATACTACTCCTAGACTTCCTAATACAAGACCTGATCCCAAAAAGACTAAAAGAAAATCATGTAGTGGTTCAGGCAAATCCATTATATGTAAAAAAAGAGATAAATAAATCGAGATTTCATGACTTTAATTGATATGACCAGGGAAAATTTGGATATACGAGATTTCTCTCTGCATTGAATTTTATCCTAACAACTGGGAATTGATATGGGTATCGGTTATAGGCCAAATGTCCTTCTATTCGTTATATGAAAGAATAGGTCGAAACTATAAGTATAACTATATGATATGTATAGTTAGAGAACATTTTTTCTAAATTCTTATTTTATTTATATTATTTAGTTATATATAAATGTTAGTTAGTTATATATATTATAAATTTAATAATATATATAATAAATAGATATGAAATATAGAAAAAATAAGATTTGTTTGATTAGAATCAGATTTTATTTATATATATTTCTTTTATATATTCTATTTCTTTTATATAAATTCTATACCTATATATTTATAATTAATATTAATATATATATAATTTTATATAAAATTTTACATAATTGAATTCTAATTATTTTTTTTTTCTAATTATTTAAATTTTTTGAATTCAAATTCAATTATATATTATAATATCTTATTATTATAATAAATAATAATAAATAAATTTGAATAATAAATTTTTTATTATATTAGAATTTTTTTAGAATATTTTTTTTTTAATAAAAAAAAAAATAAGAATATAATAATAAAAAAAAAAAGAAAATAAGAAAATTTGGATTATACTTTTTTATTTGATATTTGAATTGTTCGTATTGTATAATCATCAATTACTGACATTGGTAAACGACCCAAAGCAATTTGATTATAATTCAATTCATGACGATCATAAGTTGAAAGTTCATATTCTTCAGTCATTGATAAACAATTTGTTGGACAATACTCAACACAGTTTCCGCAAAATATACAAATTCCGAAATCAATACTGTAATTAAACAATCGTTTCTTTCGAATATCCGTTTCCAGTTTCCAATCAACAACGGGTAGATCTATAGGACATACACGAACACATACTTCACAAGCAATGCATTTATCAAATTCAAAATGGATTCGACCGCGGAAACGTTCCGATGTAATTAATTTTTCATAAGGATATTGAATAGTTATGGGTAAACGATTTGCGTGGGATAAGGTAATCATGAAACTTTGACCAATGTACCTTGCAGCTCGGACTGTTTGTTGACCATAATTCATGAACCCAGTTACCATAAGGAACATATCGTGAATATCTATGAATATTTTTGTTTTGTTTCTTTCTCTTGTTTGAGACAAGTTACAAATATAGAGGATCAATCTTTTACAGTGAAAACAGTTGAGACGAAGTTGTTAATAATAGATTACCGAGAGAAATAGGTAAAAGAAACTTCCATCCAAGATTTAATAATTGGTCCATTCTTAACCTAGGCAAAGTCCATCTTGTTGTGATAGAAAGGAACAAGAACAAATAAGTTTTAGCTAATGTAATAAAGATATCAATTGTAGTTCCAAAAACCCCATATGCTTTATTTATCTCAAAAAACTCAGAAACTAATATGTACGGAACAGGGATATTTGAACCGCCCAAGTAAAGAACTGTTACAAATAATGAAGAAATTAATAGGTTTAAATAAGAAGCAACATAAAATAAACCAAATCTTATACCCGAATATTCCGTTTGATAACCCGCTACTAATTCTTCTTCCGCTTCTGGTAAATCAAAAGGTAATCTTTCGCATTCTGCTAGGGAAGAAAGTAGAAAAACGATGAAACCTATAGGTTGACGCCACAAATTCCATCCCCAAAAATCATATTTTGATTGTGCATCAACTATATCAACTGTACTTAAACTGTTAGATAATCCTAGTCGGTGATAACATTACTGTCCCATCGCTATTACAGAACCGTACATGAGATTTTCACCTCATACGGCTCCTCGAAAGTCTTAAATAAATATAAGGACCAGGCCGATTGTTTGTCTTTTGCTATATCCCTAAGATGGATAAGATTCCAATTTATCGGACGGTTCTGAATTAGACCAATTGAATTCTGTCTGTTCTAATTTATAATTTTTATAATAAAGATAAAAAATGCATTTTTTATAAAAGATACAAAAGGCACTTCTGAATTTATCTTATCCCTAAAAAAAATATATAATTTTTTAAGTAATAACTTTATTCTTCAATAAAATAATCTTTTAGAATTTTCAATAACCCTCCCCCGTCGTTTTTGATTACGAAAAAAAAATTACATATTAGTTTCTAAATTATGATATGACATAAATTCTATCTCCATAAATATGGATTAAAAATCCATATGGATAAAAAAAAGATAAAAAAAAAGGGGGGTCAGTCGCTTTTTTATTTTTTTTCGTTCCTATTCGTCTTTTTTTGTGCAAATAAAATCAAAAAGGGACTTGAAAAAAAAAATGAAAGGATTTTTTCGTTCCCGATAGTTATTTATTTAATCAGTGGATAGGAGCCTACTCTGGACCGGAATTTTGGGGAGTACTGCCTTTATTTTTCTACCAACTTAAAGCCCCAATTAGTATTCTTTTTCTATTATGTGGAAATGCTCTTTTTGAAAATTTACATAATCCGCGTTACTAATCCTTTGTGTATCTTGGTGGTTCTAACCGTCCACTTAATCTTTTATGAGCCTCCCTTATTTATGTTAATACATGTATGATAATTCATCCAAACGGTAGCAAAAACGCAATAAAGTTGGTCTTTTGAACCCGAACCCGCTTCAAGACAAGATTTATAATCAACCAATCCTGGGGTAATCAGACTCTTCTGCTTCTAATTTTTTTTTTCACTAAATTCTTATACATAGAAAATGAGACTCAATATTTTGACTGCAATTTAAAATCATCATACTATAACCATATAGAAACTATACCATAGAGAGAATCAGGTAATGTAATATAGTATTCAGAAATTGTATTCAATAGAAGCTGTTTTATTTCACTCATATAACTATCTTATTTTTTTCTTCAATACGAATTGAGAATAATAATGAATTTATTCTACCCCTTTCCTATAAAGTGTCCTACAAAGAAAGGCGTATAAGCAATAGCATCGAAAAGTTTTTGTATCAACGAATCGCACGTAGAGATATTGATAACACACATAGAGTTAATGGTATTTCATAACTAATCGATTGAGCAGTAGCTCGTAGACCACCCAAAAAGGAATATTTATTATTTGATCCATATCCTGACATAAGAAGTCCAATGGGAGCAATACTCGAAATAGCAATCCATAAAAAAACACCGATATTGAGATCAGATAAAATAAAGTTATATCCAAAAGGAATTACTGAATAGCTTATTATAATTGATATGACTGATATGGATGGTCCGATACTGAATAAACGAATATCTCCCCTAGATGGAATAAGATTTTCTTTGAAAAGTAGTTTTGTTCCATCTGCTAGAGCTTGAAGAACTCCCAAAGGACCAGCGTATTCAGGTCCAATCCGCTGTTGTATACCTGCGGATATTTCTCTTTCTAACCATACAATTGATAGTACACTTATGGTGATTCCCAATACAAGAGTAAAGATAGGGGCAAGTACCCATAAGATTCCATATACCTCTTTAAAAGATTCCAATCTGAAAAAAGAATTGATATCTTGTATTTCTGTTGTATCAATTATCATTTCAACGATCAACTTCTCCCATAATGATATCTATGCTACCTAGTATTGTCATAATATCAGCCAATTTCATTCTTTTAACTAATTGAGAAAGAATTTGCAAATTGATAAACCCAGGTGGACGAATTTTCCATCTCCAAGGAAAACCATTCTGATCCCCTATTAGAAAAATTCCTAATTCTCCTTTTGGGGCTTCAACTCGTACATAAAGTTCTTGTTTCGGCAATTCAAAAGTTGGAGACGGTTTTTTACTAATGAATCGATATTCAAAATCATTCCATTCTGGTTCCCTTTCCCTATCAAAGTAACGGATTTCTAAATTTTCATATGGACCTCCAGGAATTCCTTCCAAAGCCTGTTGAATTATTTTTATGGATTCCACCATTTCGCCAATTCGAACTAAATAACGAGCTAATGAATCTCCTTCTTTTTGCCATTGAACTTCCCAATCAAATTCCCCGTAACACTCATAATTATCAACTTTACGGAGATCCCATTGTATTCCGGAAGCCCGAAGCATCGGTCCTGATAAACCCCAATTTATTACTTCCTTTCCACCAACAATGCCTATTCCCTCAACCCGTTCTAAAAAAATCGGATTTCTCGTAATAAGTTTTTGATATTCAACAACCCCTGTTAAAAAATAATCGCAAAAATCCAAACATTTATCTATCCAACCATGAGGTAGATCAGCCGCTACTCCCCCGATACGGAAAAAATTATGCATCATTCTCATACCTGTCGCAGCTTCGAATAGATCATATATTAATTCTCTTTCTCTGAAAATATAGAAGAAAGGGGTTTGTGCACCAATATCTGCCATAAAAGGTCCCAGCCATAATAGGTGAGAAGCTATACGACTCAATTCCAACATAATTACTCGAATATAGCTGGCTCTTTTAGGTACTTGAATATTTCCCAACTGTTCCGGTCCGTTTACGGTTATTGCTTCTGTAAACATAGTGGCTAAATAATCCCAACGTGTTACATAAGGCAGATATTGTATAATTGTTCGGTTTTCCGCTATTTTTTCCATCCCTCTGTGTAAATAACCCAATATTGGTTCACAATCAATAACATCCTCACCATCCAGAGTAACAATAAGTCGAAGAACACCATGCATTGATGGATGGTGAGGGCCCATATTCACTATCATGAGGTCTTTTCTTGTAGCTGGGACATTCATAGGTTTTTCCTCGATTTATTCATTCCATGAATTGCGTAAAACAAAAGAAAAAAATTTCATCAAAATTCAAGACCTAATAAATCTAATAATTCAAAATTACTCTTCAAATTAACGAATTTGTGACTCCCGAATATCCAACTGATTTATTAATTTGTTGTAACGTATTCCATTTTTCTTTGACAAATAAGACAGTAGCCGTTGTCGTTTTCCCAGAATTTTACGTAAACCTCGTTGAGATAAATAGTCTTTTCGATGCAATTCCAAATGTGAAGTAAGTCTTCGTATCTTATTAGTGAAATTGAATACTTGAAATTCAACCGATCCGGGGTTTTCTTCTTTTTTTTCTTGTGAAAAACTCGGTAGAATTAAATTTTTTACCATACGTTGAAAGCTTTCTTTTCCCTTTACTTATTTTATAGATATCTTTTTTTAATCAGTAATAGTAATGACACTAATTTTTAATTTTTTATATTGTATATACAATAATATTAAATTCCGTCAGATTTCCCGATTTTTTTTTCAAATCATAGAATACTATATTTATGCATTCCAAAAAAATGGTAGACTTAAAAAATCTATATAAGACATTTTGTTGATTCATTTTTGTATCGAATGGATACATCATTGAATAAGTATCAAGGACTCAGAATACAGAATAGAAGTTAACAAAATGTGTGTGCGCATCTATGTGTGTATCCATTTATATCCGCATACCGAATATATTACGCTAAATAGAAGAAAGAAATCTAGATTAACGAATTCTCAATCACGGATACATATGTATTCTTACTATACTGAAACGGCTTCCATTATAGGTATCAAACCAATAGCGATTCATGCAAGCTAAATCCTCTAATCGAAAATTTGGCCAAAGAAAAAAATATAAATTCATTTGTTTTTTTTTTTCTCTATCAAGATCCTTATTTTCAGCCAAAACTTTACAGCAATTAGTTCCTTTATTCTTATTGTAAAATGTTGTCTTTCTATGTACACTATCTCTATTCTTAGAATTGAAAGACATTAGAATTCTGAACTCTCTACGACGTCTAGCGGAAAAAAAAAATTCGGGAACAAACAAATCATAATGATTTGTTTCTTTATTTTCTGTTATCTTTTGATCTCTTGTTCTTGGAGTGGATTTATATAATTTCTTCTTATCAACGTGGCTTTTTTCCGGATATCTTTGATTAATTTGACGCTTACTCTTATGAATCAACGAGAGGCCTATGGTTTGATACATAAAAAATTGTTCATCGTTTTCTCTAGACAGACGAACTGGTTCGATAATCAATATTCCTTCGTTGATCAATTTTTTATTTTTCGTCAATTCTGTAAGAGTCAAATCCTTCTGATTATGAATCATCATAATATCTAGACTTAGTTCTCCTCTTTGAATAGAGGTTATAGCAATCTCTTTTATATTTTTCAATCTAATCAGGAGACAATATATTTTTATATTATTTATTACTCTTTGATTTAAGGAACCCTTCCAATTCAATTGAAAAATAAGAAACCTTTTTAATAACAACTTTAGTTCTTCCTCTATCTTGCTATTGTATTGTGGTTTGTTTATATCCTCTTTCCTGTCCAATCCTGTATAATCTTCTTCAATATCTTTTTCTTGGGTTGAGAGAGGTGATTGAAAATCCACTCGACCCGTGTATTCCTCTTTTGCTTGATTTCGAGTTCCTAACTCGAATTCTAATTTTTTTTTTTTTTTTGATGATCTAAAAATATCTATTATTTTTTTCCTTCCAGTGATGTTTTTATTTGCACTAACATTTTTATTTATTTTATTTATATTAAAATCGAAAAAAAGTAATTGGATTGGTATGATCCACGGGTTACTCTTATATGCATTAAAAAATATCAAAAATTTGGAAAGGAACAAAAATTCCCGATTCGATATGGAACGATTTAATATTTCTTCATTCATTCCCATCCAATCAAAATATTTTCTATCCAGATTTTTTTCCATATCTATAATAGCATCTTCCGCGATATAATTCTTGATAGAGATATCACTCGTTAGATCAAATATCTTTTGTTTACGTGTGTTGTAATTATAAGAAATTGTTTGATTTTTATTTGCTTGGAATGGTGATCCATAAATATATGAGTGCTTATTATCTGCATAATTAATAGATTTATATGAAAAAAGATCATATTCATATTGTTTTTTTTTTAATGAGTCTAATTGTTGATTTTTGTAAAGAATTAATCGGGTTTTCTCATATGAATCACGCTTTTTAAAATCTTTTTTTTGAGAGACACGACGCTCATGGATTCTATTTCTCCATTTTTGTGCCACTAATCTAGACCATCTCTTCTGAGATAAATCATATTGATAATGACCCTTTAACAACCAATTTTTCCATTGATTCGTTACAGAATTGCGAGGTTTCTTTTGTCTTAATTTAGAATCAAATATTCTTTGTATTCCAAAAAAAAAATCCCGAATTTCATTTTTAAGAAAAAAGGATTTTCCATGATCTTCAAAAGCAGATCTTAACTTATATATGTTAATAACTTGGGTTTCTGATAATTTTAAAAAAACATATGCCTGTGACAACGAGGATATGTCACAAGAATTCTGTGAATTCTTATTCCTAATATTATAATATTTTTTTAGAAGCGAAATAAAGTGAATTAGACTTTGATTAGTTTTATCCGTTCTGTATTCTTTTGTTTCATTATTGTAGATGGTTTTTTTTTTACTTCTGTTTCTTGTTCTTGATTCAAGAAACAATTGTACATCGATCCTAGGAATATAAATGATACATAGAAAGATATTTAGGTATACCCTTTCCATGAGAGATTTCAAAAAATAATGCTGTGATTTACGGGCTAATAGAGTATTTCTTTTTTTTAATTCGAATCTTTTAGTATAATAACTTTTTTTGTTCGAACTAATATTGATCTCTGAAGAAAAAACCCCTTTTTCTTTTGTCATTTTTTTTATTTTCTTTATGATTGTCTTTCTTTCAGCATTCAGATCTTTTATTTTTTTTTTTTTCAATGAACAAGTTGTCCAATTAACAGATTGAATTCGAATGGGTGATTCGTAAATCATTGGAATTTTATTACTTATTGTTGAATCTTTTTGGCTTTCACTCAATCCATATATCTTTTTGAATCTAAGTAGAAATAAAGTCGGGAGTTGTTTTATTTTTTCGTTTAGAAATAGAATCCTTTTTATGATCCACTTTGCTCTTTCTTTTAAGAAATTTAGAAACAATTTTGTTCTCTGATTTAAAATATTGAGAACGATAAAAGAATTATTTTTCCATTTTTTTATTTTTTTGTTGAGTTTTTTAAAAATGGGATGAAAAAAATAAAATTTATTTCGGGGAAAACTAGAAAAGGGGAATTCCACTTCCATTCCCAAAATTGTTAAAAAGCAAAAGTCCCTTTTTTTTTTTTCCTCTTTTTTTTTTTTCATTGGATCCTTTTCAGTGGATCGTAGCTTAGATCTGTGCCAAGGCTTCAGACGAAAAGGAAATATGATTTTTATCTGAATACCATCTATTAGCCACTTTTTTGGAAATTCTGTTTCGGATAATTGAACGCCATTATAGGTGCATTTAATATACATTTCTTTCTTCCAATCCCTAAAATCTTCTGACCATTCGGGAAATTGAAATAATAGCATACGAACAATATTTTTAGTTATTATCAATGAAGGCAATATAACATATTTTCTAAGAATTGATTGGCTTATTAATAAATAACCTCTTATTACTTGAGCAAATATAATGCTATCCCAGGCCTCTCCTATTTCTATACGTCTTTTTTCCTCTTTTTCTTTTTTTTTTTTTTCGCCCCCCTCCTCACTTTCTTTTTTATTTTCCTCCGTATAATCTGAATTTAGGGATTCTTCTTTTGTACGCATCCAATTTTTGGACATAAAATTTATTTGTCTCATTGGCTCCAAATTTTTTAAAAAAGAAAAGAACGAGGGTTTTTCAATTTTTTCCAAAAAAAGGGGCGAATGCAGACTTTTTTGAAAGAGTTTCCAAGTAATTGTTTTACGCCTTTGAGCACGTATAGATCCTTTGATTATGTCTCGTCGAAAATCAGGTTGTTGTGCATAACGTATTAAAGCCAATTCCCCGTTTTTATCAGTATTATTAGTATCTCTAGTATATCTATA